CCAGACTGACTTACTAATAGGATACCCTGATACGTTACAGAATTTTGCTTTAACCAACGATCCAATCAGAGGAAAAATTGGGACTATTGTATCGAATCTCTTAATAGCAGTATCGATCATAAATGAATTCTCTAGCATTTGACTCCTTATCACCCAAGGCGTTAGTCGTACACCTGAAAGATAGCCCAGAAAATAGAAAGAATGATTGGATAATTCATTTATATGGATCCTACCCGGTTGAGACCATAAGTGAAAATGACATTGCCAGAAATTGACAAGGTAATATTTCCATTTCTTCATCAGTAAATTAGTACACCTTGAAGCCATAATGGATTTTCCTTGATACCTAACATAATGCATCAAAGGTTCCTTGAAGAACCAGAGGGGCAGGGTCCTTTGAGAATCATTATGAGGCGTCACTACAAGATGTTTTATTTTTCCATAAAAATGTGTTCTCTCAAGAAAGGCTAGAGAAGATATTGACCGTAAATGAGAGGATTGTTTACGAAGGAAAACTAATACGGATTCGCATTCATATACATGAGAATTATACAAGAACAAGAATAATCTTTGATTTTCCTTTGAAAAAGATTTATTTGAAGTAATAAGGCTATTCCAATTATGATGCTCGTGTAGAAAACATCTCAATAAATGCAAAGAAGGAGCATCTCGTATCCGAGTGCGAAGAGTTTGAAGCAAGATTTCCAGATGGATTGGGTAGGGTATTAGTATATCTGAAACATAACATAAATGTGATAATTTGTCCTCTAAAAAGGGAAATATTGAATGAATAGATCGTAAATTCTGATATTTTGCTATTCTTTCTCTTTCTAGGGAAGATACTAATCGCACCGAGAATGGAATTTCCATAATTCCTGCAAAACCCTCTGGTATCGTTTGAGAATAAAAACTCCTGTTGGGCCCAACGAGCCTAGAATCATTAACCGAAATGGTCAAATGATTCTGTTGATGCAGTCGAGTAATTAAGCGTTTCACAATTAGTGAACTAGATTTATTGTCATTGTCATAACCTAAATTTTCCGTGGGTTCATAAAAAATCGAACTATTTAAACCATGATCATGAGCAAGTGCATAGATATACTCCCGAAAAAGAAGTGGATATAAGAAGCGCTGTTTCCGGTATCTATCTATTTCTAAATAGCCTTGCAATTCGTATTGCAATTTATCCATTTGTTTGCAATGAAACTTGCACCGCATGCGGGGGAGGATTTCTTGGGTTATTAAATAATAAATACATAGTGCGATATGGTCCTAACAAGGTATATCGTAAAAACTGATACCCTGGAGACAAGACGTCTAATCAACACATCCTCTCCTTTTCCATCCAACTCGTTCGTGTTTGGGTATAGTTAGAAGAGATTGTGTATTAGAAATCCTTTATTTTTGCAACCCGATCGCTCTTCTGACTTTGGAATGAGTTAATTTGATTTATCAGTACACCGTTTCTTATACACATTCGGTTACACTCCAGTAACTAATGGAGAACAGTGAATAGTTAGGATTTTTTTTAAGGAATCAATGATCCACTCGCAGGAGAGCCCTTTCCCGCATCAGGCACTAATATATTTTTAACGTCTAATTAGATCGGGTATTCGTTCGAATTAAGATAAGAACGGAAACTCGTTGCTTTTGGTTTTTCCTTCTAATTGGAGCCATATAGCTCTATCCATTTATTCACTTGACCCAACTGTGAATGAATTTGGAACCGTTCTAGCTAAGAATCAAAAGGACATTTTTTACCGATCTGATATGACCAGATAAGAATGAAGTATTCTCAGAGTTATCCATTGATACGACATGCTGTTTTTTCCATTCATTCCCTTTCAGGATCAGTCGTGGTCTTACAAACTCTACCGATGGTATGGACGAATCCGCTTCATCCAAATGTGTAAAAGATCATAGCCGCACTTAAAAGCCGAGTACTCTACCGTTGAGTTAGCAACCCAGATAAGGATCTAATTACGATCGGAATAAAAATCAAGAGATTTGATTACCGGAACCAGTCAAGTCAAAACATTGAACTAACATAAGTATAAGAATAACAGCAAGTTTAGAAGAAACTATGATTATAAAAAATCTATACAATAAAGAAGAGCAGATTCACAGATAAGTATAGCTTTAGTAAATAAAAAAATACTTCCTGTGTCACAGACGATCCCTCAAACCAATCCTTTGAATGAAGTAAAAAACCAAACCTATGAAACCGCAAGAATAGATCGATTTATCTACGATCGAATTCTATTGTATTCTATTCGTTCGAGAGACCATTGTCAATACAAACGAAATATTGGGAAACCAAATAAAACAAAATACAATAAATAAACTAAATATAAATAGGATAAGGCCTTGTGTTAGATTGGCACTACAAGAAATGAAAATGAAGTGAAGTAAAGAAGAAGTAGGTAAAAAAGAATATCGTATTTATTCACTATCACTATAGGCCCCAAGATTGACCTCTTGTTTCTTGAGGGAGTCCCAAGGAAAACCATCTGATTAATGGTAATCCCATAATTTCATGGATTTCAGTTATTACATATAATCCTTTTTCTATCCCTCTCATATTCATATAAATATAAAAAGACAAAGAAATTCTTTGTCATTCTTTGTCCTTACATTATCTCAAACCATATAGGAAGAATAGTGAATAGGTATGAATATAGCAAGAGAGTGGCGGAGAAACAATTAAACAAAACTAGAACTAGCTACTATACCGGTACTGGCCATCTTTTGATTTCATTAATTTCATTTTGTTTGATTAACTCGAAGTTCCTTAAATACCTCTGCCTTTTTTGAAATATCATGAACAGTTCCCGTGGGTTGAGCTCCTTTTTCAAGGAAATATAGAATAGCAGGAACATTTAAATAAGTTTGATTCTTTATCGGGTCGTAAAAGCCTACTTTCCGAAGATCTCTTCCCTCTCTGCGGGATCTGACATCAATTGCAATGATTCGATAGGTGGCTCATTGGGATAGATGGATGGGCAATACCCCCCCCCCTGGAAACGTATAGGAAGTTTTCTCCTCATACGGCTCGAGAAAGAATGATTTAATTTAAATTTATGGAAATCTATAGCAAACGGATCCTTGAAATCATCAATTAAATTATGATTGGAGTCGTCTTTTTTCCTTCTTCCTTCCTATAAAAATAAAAAAATATCATTCGTCCTCATAACTCAAGTTGGGTAATTCTCAAAGGACTAAAAAAGAAATCCTTAAAAAATCCTTAAATAAATATTTATTGAGCGGTCTATAACCCCTTTTTTGTCTCGTCTGGAATATATTTCCATTTCTTACTTATTATGATCCAATCCACTTGATTGAGACAATCATTGAAAATGGTGTTTTCTTGTTTTGGAATCACTTATCCTTGAATCATTAGGTTTAGACATTACTTCGGTGATCTTTAATCTTCCGGAACGGCAGCAACATACCTTTTGGCTATTTCTTTACGTCGAAGAATCATACGAATGATTCAATTCCATTAATTCCCCTGTGATACACTTCTTTATCATCGAAATAGTCTCATATCATCGAAATAGTCTCACCAATTACAGCAAACTTTTTGATTTAAAACTCGGTCCAATTTGACCTTTTCTATATCGAAGATATACTTACGTTACGAAGTCGTTCCAAATTATTGATTGGCACTAACCCTAGATCCTGCCTCTGATAATCATTTATTCTCGAGCTCCATCATGTACTATTTTATTTACATTACAACCCAACATCGTGGAGTAATGGTGAAACAGAACAAAATATGTCGAGCCAAGAGCATCCTCATTGAAGATGATGGATGTCAAAATCCACAGCCGATCATGTCATTCAAGTCGCACGTTGCCTTCTACCACATCGTTTCAAACGAAGTTTTACCATAACAAACATTCCTATAATTCGGAATCGGTACGGGATTGATTCAATATGGAATTAAATCATGAATAGTCATTGATTGATCTTTTTTTTATTCTATTTTTTGCTTCCAGAGTCGTTCGATAAAGTCAAGTAAATTAAATCCACGATTCTGCCTACCAATTGATTTACAATTCCATTATTCATCAGTTCATTAGAACCAGATGCAAATTGGGTACAATACAATGCATCTATTCCTATTGAACTTGATTGTTTGTTGATAAAATCGGGAATAGCCACAGATATTGCAATTGATACCTTCCATTGCTGATCAGCACATATCTAAAAAACATTTCATCTGGATTATGAATCATGCATACCCGGTCAACCAAGAAAAGAATCTTCTTTTCTTATAAGCTGTATAAGCTGCGTGCTATACCAGTACCAGACACGTATAAGTGCAAAACAAAATAGGTCCAGATCCGTTTTTTATTCCCATTTTGCATTTTAGTCCAGTCTTAGGAACTCGAATCCCGTTGATGGAATTGGTACCACGAACCCGAACCCCCATTAGAATCCAAATAAAATGAATTAGAAATTGGGATAATTATGAAATGAGATACGATTACCATATCTGCTTTACCATTAATTAAAAGTTAGAAGATAGAAGAGGTTTCTTTAACATTTCGACTCAGAATGGATCATGCAGGAATAAGAATTTCATGGATTTAAGCATAAAGTTTCTTTTGACTAACTAACTCCAATATGAACGGTAGGGACCTAGACTGAATAATCCAATTTGGAATTAAATAATTAAATAAAAAAATATCTTCTCAATGGATCTATGTCTATGCTCCCCCCACGCCTATACCACAATCATGGATTTTTCATACGTGTGTCAGTCATTGAAAGTGAATTCCGTGTGTAGGAAACAGAATAGAAAGGTAAAGTCTAATTCAGAAAAGAATCATTAACATTAAAAACCAAACTAGAAAGAAAGAATAGATTACGATTACATTGTATCCAACATGAACCTCCTAAATAGAAATTTAGATGATTAAAGAGAACAAATAATATTTGTTAAGTTAAGATGGAATTTAACTGGGACGGAAGGATTCGAACCTCCGAGTAACAGGACCAAAACCCGTTGCCTTACCGCTTGGCCACGCCCCATTTATGTTTCTATTCAAACACGAATATACATTAATATTGGTATCGGGTGTTCGTCAATTCCAGCCCAGTATCTATGGAAGAAAGAAGTTGTTGCTGAGATTCGACACGTGTAGATCCGGAATAAAACTAAATTCATTGATCATTACATATAATTAAATTAAGATAATTAAGATATTGTATGAAAGTATGATTCCGTATAATTCAATTTGACAATTGAAGGATCTTTGATTGGGGGAATTCAAAGGAAGAAGGACTACCTATCCTCTTTCTTGATTTTTTCCCTTATATCAAATCAAGAAATAACTCAATAAAAATGATATTATTCAAAGAACAAAATATTTGTTATGCCTAATATCTTTAGTTTAATCTGTATCTGTCTTAATTCTGCCCTTCAGCCGAGTGGTTTTTTCTTCGCAAAATTGCCCGAGGCTTATGCTTTTTTGAACCCAATCGTGGATGTTATGCCGGTCATACCTGTGCTCTTTTTTCTCTTAGCCTTTGTGTGGCAAGCTGCTGTAAGTTTTCGATGAGATCCTTGATACTGTTCTAGAAAGATTCACGATTTATTCAAAAAAATATTTTACCAAGAAAGATGAGATAAGTAGTGCATTAAGACAAGAACCCTCGATTCAAACATTGAACATTCTTCGATAGACTCTGTGAATCCGGATCACCTCATTTCCTCATTCTGACCCTCCATCCATGGAGCGCATACGGTATTCTGATCCCCCGCAATGCAATATCAACAAATCGCATTGTAGGTATGACGAGATTATTTTGGTAACGAAGGAATCAGAACCTTATTTTATTACAATACAAATGAATTGAATTCCTGTTAATTCCTTTCTTTTCTAAAAACCACTTCCTTTCTTGGTGTCAAAAAATGAGATGGTACAAAGGTTGAGAATCTATTCCCTTTTTCTCCCCCAACAGGTCTTGGAGATTTGTAATGCTTACTCTCAAACTGTTCGTTTATACGGTGGTGATATTCTTTGTTTCGCTCTTCATCTTCGGATTCCTGTCTAATGACCCAGGACGTAATCCTGGACGCGAAGAATAAAGAATAATAGATTTTTTCTTTCCTTTTTTGGTTCGGTTTATAAATCCATCTTCTTAACTTCCAATTTTACCTATTCCATACATTTCATTTAGATAAATGAAATCATCAATCCAACCAAACCAAAGGGACTCGGGGTTTATAGAATTAGAAAGATAAATATCAAGTGAGCGTAGGAAACGGAGAGAGAGGGATTCGAACCCTCGGTACGAATAGCTCGTACAACAGATTAGCAATCTGCCGCTTTAGTCCACTCAGCCATCTCTCCAAATTGCAAAAAATGAATAATTCATATGTGACACGACGTGTGAAGTAAAGATTGATATTTCTTTTTCTTTATTCTAGAGATATATATGAATTGTATAAGAAATCCTATTTATACAACCATTCAAAACAGGTATCTCTAAAGGAAAAAAAGATCCCTCTTTGATTTCGTCCGAAAGGTTCTTCTTTTGTTCTCCCGGCCTGGCTAGGCACTGGCCAGGCCATTCCCCCCCCTTTTTCAACCTAACCTAAAATGAGAAATTGGAAAACTCAATATGTTATTGAGTTGAAGCAGCAACAAGAACTATTTCGATTTCTATGATATGAAGGAAATTTCTTATATTGTTATTTCCTTATTTTTCCTTTGATTCATCGTTGCTTTTTTTTTATTGGAATGGGAAAATGGAATGGGAAAAGCGTATGTCTGTTCCCCCAAGTACTCAAGAGACAAGCTTTGTTTTGTTTGAATAAACGCTTGATTGAGCAAAAAAAAAAATGGAACTATAACTTAACTATAACTATATATATTATTGCACAAAACTTATTTTTCTGTTCCAAGCTGGCGATTCTATCGGACCTCTGAGTAACGACTTCTACAGCAAAACAAAAAGGTTTTTTATCTTGATCGCGCCTCATCTCCTTGTTCGACAAATGGGCCATTCCTATACAATAATCACAATGTAGCGGGTATAGTTTAGTGGTAAAAGTGTGATTCGTTCTATTACCAACTGAAATAGTTAAGGGTTCTTTCGGTTTGATACATTCATATTCCGATCAAAAACTTTATTTCTTATAAGGGTTTAACCCTTTCCTATCAATGCCACAATTGGGGAAGAATATAATTTTCGTGATTTGCATCCAAAAACTGGGATTATGGAATTGCGAAGCATAATTTTTTGAGTTTTCCAATTAGATAAGTATGAGTAAAAGATCCATGGATGAAGATACAAAAGTGTATTTCTAATCGTAACTAGATCTTCGATTTTTGTAAAGGGGAGATTGAAGCCAAATAGCTATTAAACGATGACTTCGGTTTACCGGGGCCATCGGCATATATTGTTTCAGCTCGGTAGAAATAAGATTCTTTTCCTAAGGATTCATGTCAGTAGAAATAGGGAACGAAGTAACTAGAAGGGTTT